GGTAAGATGATATCTTGAGCAGTTACATATCTAGGACCCCTGACGCAAATGGATGCGTCGAGAGTTCCATACAGATGACTTCTCAATACAATTTCTTTAAAATTCATTAAAATTTCATGTACTGATTCTTCAATACCGACTATCGTAGAAAATTCATGTGGTACCTTCTCAGATTTTACACGTGTGATACATGTTCCTTCTATTTCTCCAAGTAAAGCTCTTCGCATCGCGATACCTATCATATCCGCTTGACCTTTCATAAGCGGGGACAGAATGAAACGGCCATAATAAAGGCGTTTACTGTCTATTCTTGATTCAACGCACTTCCACCGTAGTGCCCGAGTGGATACTGCTATTTCCTCTCGAACCATGCTAATAATATTGATCAAATTTTTGAATCATCATTTATTTCTCTTGAAATCCGTTCAATTCTGATTTCTACACACGTCTTTTTTTAGGGGGTCTACATCCATTATGTGGCATTGGGGTTACATCACGTACGAAACTTAAAAGTATACCACTTCTACGAATGGCCCGTAATGCTGCATCTCTTCCGAGACCAGGACCCTTTATCATGACTTCTGCTCGTTGCATACCCTGATCCACTACTGTACGAATAGCATTTCCCGCAGCCGTTTGAGCAGCAAACGGTGTCCCTCTTCTTGTGCCCTTGAATCCACAAGTACCAGCGGAGGCCCAAGAAACCACCCGACCTCGTACATCTGTAACAGTCACAATGGTATTGTTGAAACTTGCTTGAACATGAATAACTCCTTTCGGTATTCTACGCCCAGTCTTACGTGAACCAATACGCCCACTCTTACGTGAACCGATTCTTGGTATAGGTTTTGTCATATTTTATCATCTTATAAGTATGAGTCATAAATATACGGATATATCCATTTCATATGAAAATGGATCCTTTATTTGTATTTGTACACCGGATCCCTTGGAGAGTCCCTTTTTAGAAAAATTATCCTTGTCTCTGTTTATGTCTCGGGTTGGAACAAATTACTATAATTCGTCCACGTCTACGAATTAAACGACATTTTTCACAAATTTTACGAACGGAGGCCCTTATTTTCATATTTTTCATTCCTTACCTTAATTCCGAATCTACTCCTTAGAAGAAAATAAGTCTCTTGAAATTTGTAACTTCGAATTGGATCCCCACCCCCATGAAAGGAATGTTTAAAAAGGAACCTAATCATTCGAATCTTTGTTGCGAAGTCTATAAATTATACGTCCTCTGGTTGAATCATAACGACTTACTTCGATTTTTACTCTATCTCCTGGCAGTATCCGTATAAAACTACGCCGGATTCTCCCTGAAACATAACCTAGAATTAGATCTTCATTATCTAAACGAACCCGGAACATACCATTGGGAAGTGATTCAGTAATTAAACCTTCATGAATCAATTTTTGTTCTTTCATTCCAGGCAACCCCTTGAAGTATCAACTAATGTAGGAGGAGTGATATTGATATTAGACAACAAGCCTTCCCTCTCTTTTTCACAAATCGGAAGTTACGGATCCAATTCAGATACCCCAACAGGAGAGGGATTACCATATATAACACAAAATTTCTCCTCCAATCCCTTCTAGTCGAGCTTCGCGGTCTGTCATTATCCCTCGAGAAGTAGAAAGAATGACAATCCCCATTCCGCCCAAAATCCTAGGTATTTTTTGATAGTTGGAATAGATTCGTAAACCCGGTCGGCTGATACGTTTTAAATTTAAAATAGTTCTATATGTACCTTTCCTATTCCTTCTATGTCGTAGGGTTGAAACCAAGAAATTTTTATTATTTTCTCGATGTTTCCTAACGTTTTCAATAAAGCCTTCTCGTAGAAGTATTCTAACAATGTTTTCGGTGATATTTGTAGATGCTATTCGAACCGTTCCCTTTTTATCCATATCAGCATTTCTTATCGAAGTGATTATATCAGCAATGGTGTCCCTACCCATGACAAACTAGAATTATTGTTGCCTCTTCTTTTGAATATAATAAACATGTTCTCCTTTTTTTCTTTTTTCTTTCTTTTTTCTTTACTTTATTATTATTATTTTATTATGAATTAATAAAGAAAGAATTCATAAGGAAAGGTATATGCTTGAGAAAGGGATATGCGTGAGACATAATCTGCATAATTGATCTATTTCCGATATCTTACTTACTATATATCATGATCTAATATACTAGTATTTATAATACCTCGGGAGCTAATGAGACTATCTTAGTAAAATTCAACTGTCTTAATTCCCGAGCGATCGCTCCAAAAACTCGGGTTCCTTTTGGATTTCCTTCTTGATCAATGACAACTGCCGCATTGTCATCATATCGTATTATCATACCGTTGTCACGTTTAAGTTCTTTACATGTACGTACAATTACAGCTCGAATTACTTCGGATCTTTCGAGAGGCATATTTGGCACTGCTTCTTTGATTACAGCAACAATAATGTCACCAATATTAGCATATCGTCGATTACTAGCTCCTAAGATTCGAATACACATCAATTCTCGAGCTCCGCTGTTGTCCGCTACATTCAAATAGGTCTGAGTTTGAATCATATAATTTGTTTTATCTACTCTTTCGATGCAAAGGGCGAATGAAAAAAGAAAGAAATATTCTTTGTCCAGAAATAGAAATTAGAAAAAAAAGAAAGAAATCTGCGGTTTTTTTCGTCACTACCTCTTTTGTTTCCACACCCTTATCCCGCAATAATGAATTGAGTTCGTATAGGCATTTTGGACGCAGCTATTGAAATCGCTGCTCTAGCTACAGTTTCGGATATTCCGCCCATTTCATAAAGTATTCGCCCCGGTTTAACGACGGATACCCAATATTCGGGGGATCCCTTACCCGAACCCATACGGGTTTCTGCAGGTCTTACTGTAACGGGTTTATCGGGAAATATACGTACCCATAGTTTTCCCCCGCGGCGCGCATACCGTGTCATTGCCCGCCGGCCTGCTTCTATTTGTCTAGATGTAATCCAAGCGGGTTCAAGTGCTTGAAGAGCGTATCTACCGAAACAAATATGATTGCCTCGATAAGATATTCCCTTCATCCTCCCTCTATGTTGTTTACGGAATCTGGTTCTTTTTGGGTTATAGTTGATGGCTATTTCTCAATCCCATCTCTACTGCAGAACTGGACATGAGAGTTTCTTCTCATCCAGCTCCTCGCGAACGAAACGGAAACGAACGATTGTATTTCTATTTAATGAAACCGAATCTTTGTTTTAACCTTTACCGAATTGGCTCGGCCAAACAAACAAAAAATTGCAATTCAATAAGTTCTTCGCGGGCGAATATTGACTCTTTCATCCGCTTCATTCGTAAGTTCAATCCATGACTTATCAGAAAAAATGAATTGGTTCCCAGTTGGTTTCGCCATCCCACCTAATGAATCATTAGGATTCTATTGAAAAAGAATCCTCCGCAGTCACAGGTTCCGTCGTTCCCATAGCTTCTCCATTAATGGCTAGGCCTGAACTATGCAATGGAGCTTCCAATGTTAATGAAATTCGTTCTTGAGTCAATCTTCTCAGTCTCTATTGACTTGAGGCTCTCTATTTCTTATAGTTTTCCTATGAATTGGATTCATCCAACCAATTTTGATCCATATGAATTTCATGCTTTCTTACACTGCTTTTTCTTTTTTTATGAGATGATTCGTAGGCCATACATATTGGAATCCTATATCATTGATATTTTACTGCTCTCTTTCTCTCATCTTTCCATTTACCGGCATCCTTCTATTTTGATTCACAATCCATAATCAGATGGATTTTTCTTTTATTTTTTGATAGAAATGAAAAATTCAGTTGCTACAACTATATGATGTGTCGATCATATAGTGACGGATTTCTTGGATCTCGATAATACGAAGCAATGAGTTGGTTATTAGTTCTCTAGTTGTTATTAGTAAGGGACCGGTATGTTTCTTTTTTTTTTAATCCCAACTCTAAAGAAAAAACCAACGAGTCGCACACTAAGCATAGCAATTCTGCCAAAAGGTAAATTGAATTTTTATTTAACCCTATAGAATTAAGAATTAGAATGACTTATTTTGATTGAGGATAAAAAGAATGAAACGGTTTTCATTTTCTTTTCTATCGAGGGTCTATTTATTATTGCTCATCCACAAATATCCAAATTTTAATGCCTAATACTCCATAGATAGTTCGAACTGTATAGGAACAATGATCAATTTTAGCTCGAATGGTTTGTAGGGGAACCCTACCTTCTCTGATCCATTCGACACGTGCAATTTCTTTTCCATCGATACGCCCTGCTATTTGTATTTGAATTCCTTTTGTATCGGCTTGTTCAGTTAATTCAATAGCACTTTTCATTGCCTTTCGAAATGAAACTCGATTCTTTAATTGCAAAGCTATATGTTCTGCAAGAATAGTGGGTTGTGCATAAGGTTTTGCAACTCTTATAATAGCAATGTTAAGTCTCCTGTTCACGGAAAGAAATTCTTTTTGTACATTGGTCTGTAATTCGTCGATTCCTCGTGTTCGACCCTCCATTAACGAATTTGGGGATCCCATATAGATTATTACCTGAATCAGATCAATTTTTTTTTGAATCTCTATATGTGAAATTCCTTTTCCTTCGAAACCCGAAGATATTTTCATATTTTTTTGTACATAATTATTGATACAATCTCGTATTTTTTCATCTTCCTGAAGACCTCTGGAATAACTTTTGGGTTGTGCAAACCAAACGGAACGATGGCTTTGATTTGCACCAAGTCGGAAACCAAGTGGATTTATTTTTTTCCCCATCTCTATATTTCTCTCTCTTTCTCCTCTAGATATTTTTCTATTATACAATTCCGAACTATTCGGGATTCACTTTTTCAATTAAAAGGAAGTCCTCATTTAATTTAAGGTTCTATCCTTCAATACAATAGTTATATGACAGGTGGGTTTTTTTATCGGATAACTACGTCCTCGAGCCCGAGGTTTTAACCTTTTCA